GATTTCGATATAACTAAAAACTACAATCAATTGTGGATTCAATGCGACAATTGTTATCTATTAATGTATAAGAAAGTCGAAATGAATGTTTGTGACGAATGTGGACATTATTTGAAAATGACTAGTTCAGAGAGAATCGAGCTTTCGATTGATCCGGGTACTTGGAATCCTATGGATGAAGACATGGTCTCTGCGGATCCCATTAAATTTCATTCGAGGGAAGAACCTTATAAAAAGCGTATTGTCTTTGCTCAAAAAAAGACAGGATTGACTGACGCTGTTCAAACAGGTACAGGTCAACTAAACGGTATTCCGGTAGCCCTTGGGGTTATGGATTTTCAGTTTATGGGAGGTAGTATGGGATCCGTAGTAGGCGAAAAAATAACTCGTTTGATCGAGTATGCTACCAATCAACGTTTACCTCTTATTTTAGTGTGTTCTTCTGGAGGAGCACGAATGCAAGAAGGAAGTTTCAGTTTGATGCAAATGGCTAAAATTTCTTCGGTTTTATGTGATTATCAATCAAGTAAAAAGTTATTCTATATATCAATTCTTACATCTCCTACTACCGGTGGGGTGACAGCTAGTTTTGGTATGTTGGGGGATATCATTATTGCCGAACCCTATGCCTATATTGCATTTGCGGGTAAAAGAGTAATTGAACAAACATTGAAAAAAGCCGTGCCAGAAGGTTCACAAGCGGCTGAATCTTTATTACGTAAGGGCTTATTGGATGCAATTGTACCACGTAATCTTTTAAAAGGTGTTGTGAATGAGTTATTTCAGCTCCATGCTTTTTTTCCTTTGAACAAAACTAAAATAAAATAGAACAGTTAGTTTATCAGAATTAAACGAAAACCCTGAAAAATTCATTTTTATTTGGAATCATTTTTTTATCGATATTCTTGTTTACTACTCAGTAAACCTCTATCAACAAGATCAAAAGTGAATTTTTGCTTTTGGTAAGTTCAAATTAGACTAGACAAATCAAACAAAGTTTATTTTCCTCTCTTGCTTGCATATGTATAGATAATTCAAATAGAGATAGAGATCTATAGAGAGTCTTGCATCTTTTTGCATTTCCTGAAAATTCCCTGTTGTTGGATCAGATTCCAATCAATTTTGTAGAAATTTATGATGGAATAAAATTTTTTATTTATTAATGACTATTAGAAGACAAAAAGAAAAAAAAGAATAATAAATCTAACAAGGGGATTATAATACATCTATTTGATTTTGAAAGATAAATAAGTCCATTTATTGAGTTTGGCGTTTCTTGTACCTATTTTTTATTCTATTTATATAAGGTTGTAGATTAGTATTAGATATATATTTACTTAAAGATACTTAGTATAATTATATAATATATATAATAGAAATAATAAAAATACAAGATATTCTAAGATATCTTTAGAATTCAGAATATAACAATAACAGGTATAAATATTAAATTGAGGTACCCCATTTTATGACAACTTTCAATAACTTACCCTCCATTTTTGTGCCTTTAGTAGGCCTAGTCTTTCCGGCACTTGCAATGGCTTCTTTATTTCTTCATATTCAAAAAAACAAGATTTTTTAGATCGGATGAGACCGAATCATATCACTCCTTTTTTTTATTTTAAAAACTTCTATTCGATAAGACCCATTTGGTAGAATATTGTATAACACATAGATTCCTACAAACATAACTAAAAAAAGCTCTTATGCGTGTGTAAACATATTATATGGGTAACTAAATTTGCGCTCTTTGCAAAAATGGATAATCATCGGGCCGATGTATGAAATCCAAGTCAATGTATTTATTTGTATGTATATAGTTATAGGGGATCATATAAAGGGAAGGAGATGTTTATTATTTTAGATATAAACAATTCTATGAATTACTCCTAAGGTAAAGGTTCACAACAAAATAGTTGATGAGAGTTACTTTGAAAACAAAAAAAGGAAAGTCATATTTTCTCAATTCCAAAAAATTGTATAACTGGATCTAATATATATGAGTTGGCGATCAGAATCTATATGGATAGAATTTATAACGGGGTCTCGAAAAACAAGTAATTTCTGCTGGGCCTTTATCCTATTTTTAGGTTCATTAGGATTCTTATTGGTTGGAACTTCCAGTTATCTTGGTAGAAATTTTATATCGTTATTTGCGTCTCAGCAAATCATTTTTTTTCCACAAGGGATTGTGATGTCTTTCTACGGGATCGCAGGTCTCTTTATTAGTTGCTATTTGTGGTGCACTATTTTGTGGAATGTGGGTAGTGGTTATGATCTTTTCGACCGAAAAGAAGGAATAGTGCGTATTTTTCGTTGGGGATTTCCTGGAAAAAGCCGTCGCATCTTTTTACGATTCCTTATGAAAGATATTCAGTCCATCAGAATAGAAGTTAAAGAGGGTGTTTCGGCTCGGCGTGTCCTTTATATGGAAATTCGAGGTCAAGGAGCTATTCCTTTAATTCGTACTGATGAGAATTTTACTACACGAGAAATTGAGCAAAAAGCTGCTGAATTGGCTTACTTCTTGCGTGTACCAATTGAAGTATTTTGAAATGAATTCGTTTGAAAAGACTAAATGCTTTGGCAGTAGGAAGAAAAAACTAAAGAATTTCTTGCTTTTTTTTTTCAATTGAACATTCATCTATTCTTTTATGCTCGTTTTTTTTATATATTTGATAGAAAAAAAGGGGAGTTTCTTCGTCTCAAAAATAGAATAATATTTTTTATTTGAAAAATTTGAATTAAGTTCTTTTAGTATGGATCAAAAAAAGGGGGAATAACATCCTGGAAATCCCATTTTTTTCTTGATTCAAATTGGAAGTGTATTCTGAGTCTATTTCTGTATTCTTTCTAGATTCAAAGCAAAGACTAAGTATTGAATCAAAAGAAAAAGATAAAATAGATTCATAGGCTCAATACATTCTATTCGAATTAGAATAGAAACTCATGCTCGATAGAAATATTCGATCTAATAGAATCAACAAATGCGGTAGGTTCATTAACAATTCACAGATTCAAAATGGCAAAAAAGAAAGCATTCATTCCTTTTTTTTATTTTACATCTATAGTCTTTTTGCCCTGGTTGATCTCTCTCTGCTGTAATAAAAGTTTGAAAACTTGGATTACTAATTGGTGGAATACTAGACAATGCGAAACTTTTTTGAATGATATTCAAGAAAAAAGTGTTCTAGAAAAATTCATACAATTAGAGGAACTATTCCAGCTGGATGAAATGATAAAGGAATACCCAGAAACCGATTTACAACAATTTCGTCTAGGAATCCACAAAGAAACGATCCAATTCATCAAGATACACAATGAGTATCGTATCCATACAATCTTGCACTTCTCGACAAATCTAATATCTTTCGTTATTCTAAGTGGTTATTCCTTTTGGGGTAAGGAAAAGCTTTTTATTCTGAATTCTTGGGTTCAAGAATTCCTATATAATTTAAGTGATACAATTAAAGCTTTTTCGATTCTTTTATTAACTGATTTATGTATCGGATTCCATTCGCCTCACGGTTGGGAACTAATGATTGGTTATATTTACAAAGATTTTGGGTTTGCTCATTATGAGCAAATTTTATCTGGTCTAGTTTCTACCTTTCCAGTCATTCTTGATACAATTTTTAAATATTGGATCTTTCGTTATTTAAATCGTGTATCTCCGTCACTTGTAGTGATTTATCATGCAATAAATGACTAAAAAATGATTCACTGATCCAATTCTAATCGTTCTTACCTTATACATCATAACCAAATCAAAGTCATATTTACTTTACTCTTTTTACCCATGAGGGATTCCTTGTATATTTCAAAAAAAAAAATTCAATTTTTCAGTAAACGTAAATAGCAGAATTGTGGCTAGGGAAGTATATTATCAACCTACCTAACTTTATTGTAGAAATTTTCGGGATAAATGATTGGACCATGCAAACTAGAAATACCTTTTCTTGGATAAGGGAAGAGATTACTCGCTCCATATCTGTCTCACTCATGATATATATAATAACTTGGGCATCCATTTCAAGTGCATATCCGATTTTTGCCCAGCAGAATTATGAAAATCCACGAGAGGCAACTGGGCGTATTGTATGTGCCAATTGCCATTTAGCTAGTAAGCCCGTGGATATTGAGGTTCCACAAGCGGTACTTCCTGATACTGTATTTGAAGCAGTTGTTAAAATTCCTTATGATATGCAACTAAAACAAGTTCTAGCTAACGGTAAAAAAGGAGCTTTGAATGTGGGAGCTGTTCTTATTTTACCGGAGGGGTTTGAATTAGCCCCCCCCGATCGTATTTCACCCGAGATGAAAGAAAAGATAGGAAATCTTTCTTTTCAGAATTATCGCCCTAATAAAAAAAATATTCTTGTGATAGGTCCTGTTCCTGGTCAAAAATATAGTGAAATAACCTTTCCTATTCTTGCCCCAGACCCTGCTACTAATAAAGATGCTCACTTCTTAAAATATCCTATATACGTAGGTGGAAACAGGGGAAGGGGTCAGATTTATCCTGATGGTAGCAAAAGTAACAATACAGTTTATAATGCTACGGCAGGAGGGATAATAAGCAAAATTTTACGAAAAGAAAAAGGGGGATACGAAATAACCATAATGGATGCATCGAATGAACGCCAAGTGGTTGATATTATCCCTCGAGGCCTAGAACTTCTTGTTTCAGAGGGCGAATCCATTAAACTCGATCAACCATTAACGAGTAATCCTAATGTGGGTGGATTTGGTCAGGGGGATGCGGAAATAGTACTTCAAGATCCATTACGTGTCCAAGGCCTTTTGTTCTTCTTAGGATCGGTTGTTTTGGCACAAATCTTTTTGGTTCTTAAAAAGAAACAGTTTGAGAAGGTTCAATTATCCGAAATGAATTTTTAGATCTGTCTATTTAGCTTTATCAAATTCGTAAAAAAGAACCAAAAAAATTATGAAAAGCCTTTTGCCTCTCTTTATATTTTCTATTCCTTTTCGACCAGGTA